AATAGAAAGAGATTCTTTTCTATATATGGAAAGTTCAAAATTCCTTATAGAAAGATAGAAATGCTATCTATAGAAAGATTAAAGCCATAATTAAAGTCAATGGCAATAGAAAAAAACAAAAAGGAGGTTTATGATGATTTTTCAATCTTTTCTACTCGGTAATCTAGTATCCTTTTGCATGAAGATAATCAATTCGGTCGTTGTGGTCGGACTTTATTATGGATTTCTGACCACATTTTCCATAGGACCCTCTTATCTCTTACTTCTCCGAGCTCAGGTTTTGGAAGAAAGAAGCGAGAAGAAGGTATCAGCAACAACTGGTTTTATTTCGGGACAGCTCATAATGTTCCTATCAATCTATTTCCCGCCTCTGTATCTAGCATTGGGTAGACCTAATACAATAGCTGTCCTAGCTCTATCATATTTTTTCTTTGATTTGTTCAATCACAAAGACTTTTTTGATGATGGAGTTACTGCCAGAAATTCAATGCGTAATTTCAGCATTCAATGTGTATTCCTGAATAATCTAATTTTTCCATTATTCAACCATTATTTTTTTCCAAGTGCAATGTTAGCCAGAGTAGTCAACATTTATATGTTTCGATGCAACAACAAGATGTTATTTGTAACAAGTAGTTTTGTTGGTTGGTTAATTGGTCACATTTTAGTAATGAAATTCCTGAAATGGCTTGTATTGGGATTAGTCTGGATACGGCAAAATCCCTCTATTCGATTGCAATTCAATAAGTACATTGGATCGAATGTACTTATTAATTATAAATCCACTAAGTACCTTTTAGAAAAATGGAGAAATTCCATGGCTCGGATCTTTACTATTCTCTTTTTTATTACCTCTGTCTACTCTTTAAGCAGAATACCGTCACCCATGAAACAGAAAGAAATCCCAAAAATAGAAGAAAGAGATGTAGAAATAGAAACAGCTGATCAAGAAGATCCTTCTTCTTCCTTTTTTTCGGAAGAAGGGGCAGATCCAAAAAAAGTCGATGAAACGGAAGAAATTCGAGTGAATGAAAATCATGACAAGTCAATAATTGTTCAGAAAAAAATTCCAGACCCTTTTTTCTTTGAAAAAAATCTTGCAACTCTTCTTTTCGATTCAAATAAGTGGAATCGACCTTTTCGCTACATCAAAAATGAGAAATTTGAACAAGCTGTCCGAAATGAAATGTCACAATATTTTTTTGACATATGTGAAAGTGATGGAAAAAAAAGAATTTGTTTTACATCTCCCCCTAGTGTATCGAATTTTTTGGAAATGCTAAAAAGAAGGCTAAGATCCCCAGAAATTTGGGATTTATTGGATGTATTTAAACTTGAAAACTATTCATCTAATGAACTCTACTCTTGGGTTTATACCAACAAACAAAAGGAAAAAAAAGAAAAAAACGAGTTTATAAATCGAATTAAATCTCTAGATAAAAAATCTAGTTTTTTGAATAGCCTCGAAACAAGAACTCGATTGTGTAATGATGACTCTAGAAAAAAATACTTACCAAAAAGGTATGATCCTTTCTTGAACGGATCATATCGAAAAACAATTTACAAAAATTCAATCCTCAAAAAAAATTGGACAAAAATTTTTCTAGAAAAATTTTGGATAAATCGAATTCATAAAACCTTGATTCCATACACTCATGATGAACAATTAGAACTGAAAATGGAAATAAAAAGAGAAGATCCGGTCTTTAATGAAATAAACAAATTCAAAAAAAATGCATTACTAGTAGAATCAAGGATTAATGATTCTAAAAACTCTTTAGAAAAAGATAAAATCTATGAAAACTCTTTAGAAAGAGAATTAGAATTACAAAGAAAATTAGAGCAACTACATCAAAAGTATTTAGAAAGAGACTTAGAGAAACTAGATTTTTTTACTTTTAAAAAATTATTTGATGATGATAATAGTCAAAACATAAGCAAAAATAGAATAAACGAAATCAGTAAAAAAATTCCCCGATGGGAATACAAATTAATCACTGAATTTGAACAACAAACAGGAGAAGACCTAGCGGTGGAAGATTTTGAAATTCGTTCAAGAGAAGCCAAACACGTAGTGCTTTTTACGGATACGACTAACAAGGATCCTGATCAACTAGATGAGATAACTGTGGTACGCTATCTAGATCAACCAGACTTTGATCGAGATCTAATCAAGGGGTCTGTGCGGGGACAAAGACGCAAAGTAGTTATTTGGAAAGTGTTTCAGGGAAATCCGCATTCCCCTCTTTTTATGTATAGAATAAAAAAATTTATTCTCTTTTCTTTAACATCTAATATGTTCGAGTTGATTAAATCAAGTTTTAGAAATAGGGTGGGGAAAGGAGAAGCATTCAAAATCGTAGAGTCTACAAACGAACAACAAGAAAATAGAAGAGAAATCGAAGAAATCGAAGAGATGAAGATAAGAGAGGAAGACGCACGAATGCATATAGCAGAGGCTTGGGTTAACGTTCATCCTTATGCGCAAGCAATGAGAGGTTGTTTATTGCTAATTCAATCTATATTTAGAAAATATATTCTATTACCTTCATTGATAATTGCAAAAAATCTTGGACGTATAGTCCTATCCCAACGTCCTGAATGGTCCGAGGATTTTCAGGAATGGAATAAAGAGATGCATATTATATGTACTTATACTGGCGTTCCAGTAGGAGAAACACAATTTCCTGCTAATTGGTGGATAGACGGTCTTCAGATCAAAATATTATTTCCTTTCTGTCTGAAACCTTGGCACAACTCCAAATTTAGATCTTATCCAATTGAAACAGAAAAGGAAAAAGAGGATTTTTGTTTTTTAACGGTTTTTGGACTGGAAGCTAAATATCCTTTTGGTTTGCCCGAAAAACGACCTTCCTTTTGGAAACCAGTTTTTAAAGAACTGGGAAAAAAAATTAAAAAGAACGATTTTAAAGAAAAAACAAAAATACTTACAAAAGTTTCAAAAGAAAACCCAACTAGATTAAGAGAAGTAGAAATCTATGAATTGAATGAAATTCAAGAAGAAAAAGATTCCAAAATCGGCAATCAACTAATTAACCAATCCTTTAATCAAATAGGATCACCCGATTTGACAAATTCTTCATTGACAGAAAAAAAAATAAAAGATCTGACTGAGCGAATAGGGACAATTAGAAATCAAATAGAAAGAATTACAAACAAAAAAAGGCAAGATGAGACTAGTCCTAACAAAACAAGTTATAATGCTAAAAGTTTAGAAAAATGGCAAATATTAAAAAGACGAAATGTTCGATTAATTTCTAAATTTCCCCTTTATTTTAAATTGTTCATTGAAATAATATATGCCAAATTTTTATCTGGCAGTTTCATTCCTACTCGCACAAAACAACAGATAGAACTTATTCTTTGGTTAACAAAAAGAATTATTGGAAAATCCCTAACCCTAATTAATAAAAAAAAGAAAACCCCAATTCCCTTTAAAAAGTCCCTTGATAACATTAGGCATAGTAAAACAAATTTAGAAATTTTTTTGGATTTATCCTACGTGTCACAAGCATATGTATTTTTCAAATTATCACAAATCCAAGTTAGTAATTTGCATAAATTAAGATCTGTTCTTCAATATCAAGGAATCTCTGTGTTTCTTAAGTCCGAAATAAAGGATTCTTTGGAAAAACAAGGAATGGTTCATTCCAAATTAAAATTAGGTGATAAGAAACTTACGAATTATGAACTAAATCAATGGAAAAATTGGTTAAGAGGGTATTATCCATACGATTTATCGACGATCAGATGGTCTAGATTAATACCTGAAAAATGGCGAAATACTGTCCATCAGCTAGATAAAAAGGAAAAATTCAGAAAATCAAATTCATGTGAAACAGGCCAAGTAAGTGATTCAAAAAAAAAAATAGAAGTATACAAATTAGCGAATCAAAAAGAAAATTTTCAAAAATATTCTAGATATGATCTTTTAGCATATAAATTTCTTAACTCCGAAAAATACCCCTTTTATGGATTTAGATTTCAAGGAAATAAGAACCGAGAACTTTCTTGTAACACGCACAAGGACCCACTTTATGATATTCTGAAAACCAGCCCTATCTATAATTATGGGGATATCCTATCTGTGGAAAAAACGGCAAATAGAAAATATTTTGATTGGAAAATTTTCCTTTTTTCTCGTAGAAAAAAGGTGGATATTGAGTCCTGGATGACGATCGATGCCAATAGGAATCAAAATATTCAACTAGGTACTCTGGGTACTACTAATTCAATTTCTAAAAAAGATATTTGTCATCTTATGCTTCCAGAAATAAATCCCCCAAAATCCCCCAACGTTTTTGTTGATTGGATGGGAATGAATGAAAAAATGCTAAACCATTCTATCTCGAATCTAGAAGTTTGGTTCTTCCCAGAATTTGTCTTATTTCATAATGCATATAAAACGAAACCTTGGTTTATACCAAACCAATTACTTCTTTTAAATCTAAATAGAAATGAAAAAAGTAGTGAAAAGAAAAAAATAAAAAAAAAAGAAAAGAAAGGAAATCAAGAAGAACCGACAAAACGAGAAGATTTTGGATCTGTTCTGTCACAACCAAAATCTAGTGAAGAAAATGAGACAAGATTAGACATGAAAAAGAAGAAAAAGGAAAAAAGTAACCTAGATTCCTTCCTGGAACGTTATTTACTTTTTCAATTGGACTGGGCCGGTGCGGACGAAAAATTGATGAATAATATCGATGTCTATTGTCTCCTGCTTAGACTGAAGGAGCCAACAGATATTCTTATATCTTCAATTCGAAGAAGAAGAATCAATTTGAACCTACTGATGATTCAAAATAGTATAACTCATACAGAATTGCTCAACAAGGGAATATTGATTATAGAACCCATTCGTCTTTTTGGAAAAAATGATGGACAATTTTTTATGTATCAAACGATAAGTACTTCGTTGGTTCATAAGAGTAAGTATCAAACAAATCAAAAATACCCAGAAGAAAGATATGTTTCTAGGAATCATTTTGATTTCCTTTTGCCTGAAAATCTTTTATCGTTTAGACGTCGTAGAAAATTGAGAATTCTAATTTCGTTCAATTCAAAGCATCGAAATGATGAAAATAGAAATCTAGTATTTTGGAACAGGAAAAACAGCAACCAAGCAGAGTTAGAACAAAATCTGAAATTAAAATTAAAGCTCTTTCTTTGGCCTAATTATCGATTAGAAGATTTAGCTTGTATGAATCGTTATTGGTTTAATACCAACAATGGTAGTCGTTTCAGTATGTTAAGGATACATCTATACCCACGATTGAAAATTCATGGATAATCACTCTATATATCATATATAGACTTTTTCTTATATATAAATATATAAAAACATATACGTATATATGAAAATATGAAACATATAGGGTATATGAAAGTAACGAAATAGGCGGACCACACATTTTAGTCTTCGCTTTCATTCACATTCATATGAATAATGTAGGACTTCAATCTTGAAATGAATCAATAGAACTTTTTAGATTTTAGGTCTAAACCCTTCAATGCAAAAATGTACTAATCCTTTTTTCCTCTATCTCAATCCGATTAAAAATTGGATTGATTGAAATTCAGAAAATTAGCAGTTTTTAAATAACTTGGAATTAGATTTTTGTATATACTCGAAAATTAATTATTATTACTGATTGGTAAAATCCATATCTTTCAAAAAGAAGGGGGAATTTTTCTATGGTAAAAAATTCATTCATTTCGGTTATTTCTCAAAAAGAAAACACAGAAAACAGGGGGTCTGTTGAATTTCAAGTATTCACTTTCACCACTAAGATAAGCAGACTTACTTCGCATTTGGAATTGCACAAAAAAGACTCTTCATGTCAGAGAGGTTTGCGGAAAATTTTGGGAAAACGTCAACGACTACTGGCCTATTTGTCAAAAAAAAATAGAGAACGTTATAAAGAATTAATTGGCAAGTTAGATATTCGAGAGATAAAAACTCGTTAACTTGTTAGTTATCGACTTATTCTACTTATTCTAGCCGATCTTAGTATTGGTGTTTTTATAGAATAGATCGCCATTTCAAGCCTAGCTCTCGTTGGACTTCTTATTTCTTATGTCGGGATATGAATCAAATAAGAAATATTCTTCCTTAGTTGAATTAGAATTAAGGGCTGTTGCTCAATCAATTAGTTATGAAATACCATTTTCTCTATTCTCTATGTGTATTATCAATATCTCTACATGTGATTCGGTAAGACATAAACTTTGCATATTCTTTCTAGCAAGAAAGTTGAATATCTATTTTTTATTCAGCGTCGGAGTTGCTAAACTATTAGATGAGTGAAATCAAACGGCTTCCTGATTTGCTGTTAAAGCCATTCAATCTCATTTCCCATGTACAAGAATTAAGAAAAAGTAAACATATGTTTACTTTACCCCAAGTTAGATTGGTTGATTAGAAATCATGGCTTGAAGCGGGTTCAAAAGATCAACCCCTTGGGTTTTGACTATTTTACTATCTATTACCACCGGTGTATTAGTATTAACCTACTGGAAGATTCCAAAATGAGTGGATGGTTAGGAAGACTAAGATACACAAAGGATTAGTAATGGAAATTATATAAATTATCCTCTCCAAGAGGATATTTATACAAAAATAATTCGAATCGGGGTTTAAAGTTGGTAGAAATTCTTAATGAAGTACTCCCCTAGATTTTGATCCAAAATATCTTCCTATCCACCGATTAAGTAAATAACTATCAAGAACGAAGAAATCTTTTATTTGGGTAATGCCACCCTCTCTTTTTCCCGAGAAAGTAGAATAGGAACGAACAAAAGTCGAAAGACTAGAATTGCAAAAAGAGATCTTTTTTATTCATAAATTTTTCTATTATATCTATAGAAATCGAAGAAATATAATCCTTGTTAGGTAATGCAATAGCTAATTTCGTAATCAAAAAAAAAAGAATAGGTTGAACTATCTCTGTGATATTCCTAAAAATTTTTTTTGAGGATAAAGTGATTAATCAACTAAATAAAAATACAAATTTTTAAATGTTGAAAGGCCCTTAAGAGTTTGTTGTGACCTATGAGGAGCCGTATGGGGTGAAAATTTCATGTACGGTTCTGTAATAGCGACGGGAACAGTGAGGTTATCGCCGACTATGATTATCTAACTGTTCAAGTACAGTTGATATAGTTGAAGCGCAGTCAAAATAGGGTTTTGGGGGATGGTTTGTACAAGTCTTTTTATTTCACTAATTTCTATTATTCTAGATACGTCCTGGTATAAGATCGTTTGGACTACAAAATCAAACCCTATTTTAGAGCAAGATTTGCTAAGTAATAGTCAAGAAAGTGGAATTCATTTCTCAAGATATTTTTTTCTTCCATACATATTAGAATCGACTGGATTTCATTATTGTTCAGATTGAAATGAATCAAGATTGATAAGGAGTTGAGTAATGATGCTGGAACATGTACTTGTTTTGAGTGCCTTTTATTTTCTATTTGGTATTTATGGATTGATAACAAGTCGAAATATGGTTAGAGCCCTTATGTGTCTTGAACTTCTAGTCAATTCGGTTAATAGAGATTTTGTAACGTTTTATGATATGTTTGAGGATTGTCCAGACAGTTTCTCCATTTTTCTTATAGCTATTGCAGCCGCTGAAGCAGCTATTGGATTAGTTATTGTTTCATCCATTTATCGTGATAGAAAATCACTCGTATTAACCAATCCAATTTGTTGAATAAAAAATATGAATAATAGAAAAGAAAATGCGAATATTCCTAAATTACTTCCAACTGGACGGTTTGCTATGGGTAAGGTATGATCATGTTTGCCGAAACATAAGAAATCAAAGGACTTTTGTGCTCGCTCATAAACAATTCAAGTACATGGATTCTGATCACTCATTGATTCGTCTGGTATCTAATTACAAGATTGATTTATAAGGTAGTTTACTAGACCGAAAATTCATGATGTTAAAAATTGTATAGATACAATGTCACACTCAGTAAAGATTTATGATACATGTATAGGATGTACTCAATGTGTCCGAGCTTGCCCCACCGATGTATTAGAAATGATACCCTGGGACGGATGTAAAGCTAAACAAATAGCTTCTGCTCCAAGGACTGAGGACTGTGTTGGTTGTAAGAGATGTGAATCCGCCTGTCCAACGGATTTCTTGAGTGTTCGGGTTTATTTATGGCATGAAACAACCCGTAGTATGGGTCTAGCTTATTGATACGTTCCATAAAACTCTACTTAAAACCCATTTTTTATCGACAAAATCCGTGCGCAAACTATTTTGATTTGATTTTGCGCACGGATTTTTATGGCCCAAGTGTATCTTGTCTTTACCACCAATCATTTTCCTTTCTTAATTGTGGTTTTGCCAATATTTTGGGTTCCTTAATTTTCCTTCTTCCACATAAGGGAAATAAAGTGACCCCCTTAATATACTATATGTATTAATTTTCTTTTTATAATTACTTATGCATTCTGGTATCATTTCCAATCGGATGATTCATTAATCCTCCTCTAGTTGGATTCTAACTGGATCTATTTTTTTATTATCTAGATTTTTTTATCTATATTACGTCAGATGTTCTATGGATACAAGCTATTTAATGTTTCAAATTTCTATTTGTTTGATTCTGGACCACGAAAGTGATTTCTTTCTATCGCTATTTTTTTACTAATACTAGGGTATGTACCCCTATTTCGTTCTTTCACTCTCAGTTCAAAAGGTTGAAGCTATTCTATCAAATTTTTTTATATTTTTATATAAAGTTTTAATGAATTGGAAAACCATTTATCGTACAATGACAAGAAGAAGAAAAAGCCTTCTTCTTGTCATACGTTAAGTTGCCAGTTCACACCAAATTCGTATATGCGCCCTAGACTTTCCTATTGGAAGAACCCCCACATTCTATTTTCTATTCTACTTAAAATGAACCATAACTATGTAGTCCTATTCCTAATAAATTGACCCCAAAATAGCATATCCAAATTATAAGAAATCCAATAGACGCCACAATTGCTGAATTTGTACCTTTCAAATTTTGGTTTGTTCGAGTATGTAAATAAATCGCGAACACCAGCCAAGTAATAAAAGCCCAAGTTTCTTTTGGGTCCCAACTCCAATAGGATCCCCACGCTTCGTTAGCCCACACGGCTCCAGAAAGAATTCCTATGGTTAAAAATATAAATCCTAGACTAATAACCCGATAACTCCAATAATCCAATTGGTGAATCAATTGCGACCTATAATAATTCTTTGTAGAAAAAAAAGAAGTATTTTGTAAAACATTACTTCGTTCAACCATTAATTCGGTTTCACCAAAGAAAAGTGATTCATTCAAATTGAATAAATGATTACTTGTAGTAAACAAAGGTCTATTTTTTCTAACTGTAACAACTAGAAGTGATACTGATAATAATGATCCGCACAAAAGGGCCGCATAGCCTAATATCATCATACTTACGTGCATTATTAACCACTCCGATTGAAGAGCGGGTACTAATATTGCGGATTCCTGTATTTCCGTTAATAGGCCTGAAGTAGCAAAGCCTTGGGTAAAAAGAGCACTGGGCCCAATTATTGTGCTTAAAATATTGTTCTTTTTTTTGAAATATGGAACTATATGAATAAGGGAAAAACTCCAAGACAGGAAGATTAGTGATTCATATAGATCACTTAGTGGAAAATGCCCCGAATAAATCCAACGGGTAACTAATAATCCCGTTATGCAAAAAAAAGTTATTATCATGCCCTTTTCGGATGAATCATACAGTTTTACGATTTCATCAACAAAAAAGCTTATCAAATGAATTGTAATTAGAATTGAAACGATCGAAAAAGAAATCTGAGTTAATATATGCTCTAAGGTTGAAAATATCATAAAAAATAAAAAATTTAAAAGGAGGAGTCCTTTAATTATAGAATCTAAATGTCCAATTGAATTCATTATAGGATTTATTGACTTTTTTAGTCGATGACATGCC